ATTCGGCCCAATCTTTTATTAAAAAGATTGAGCCGAATACAATAAAAGGATCTTATTGTATAGATCTCTCGATTTTTGAGAGATCCATATTTATCTAAATAGACAAGAAAAAAGATAAGACGAAATAACTTAACGCTTTGTGTTGGATCCACAATTAATCCTCCGGATCCTTAGGATTGGTGTATTCTTATACTTAATAATTTACCCTTATACTTGGAATGTAATGGAATTCCTTAATGTAATTCGTATTTTTTCTATTTATTATAGTATAGCCTGATCCTGCATTTTTGGATCATAGATCGCGCCAAGCAGCCTCTTCTACCTATCCTGTATATTGTCCTTTTCATTCGGTGTTGGAATAGAAACTGATTAGATTAGTAGGCGAGATTTTACAAAAAGGGTTTATTCATAGTATTAGCAGAAACGGCTTTTTTTCAATACCCCCTCATATTAGTTAATAACCCTATTGATATTAGTTAATAACCCTATTGATTGGATTTATATGTTTATTCGGATCGGAATATTCAAATGATTTTTATCGAACGATTATTCATCTATTGTATTTTCATGTAAATGACTATTCATCTATTGTATTTTCATGTAAATTAGGGGCAAGAAAGTTCTATGGAAAAATGGTGGTTTGGTTCGCTCTTGTTTAGCGAGGAGTTAGAACACGGGTGTAGGCTAAGTAAATCAATGGCCGTTTTTGGTCCTTTTGAAAATAACAGTGTAAGTGAAGATCAAATTATAGATGATATGGATAAAGACGTGTCTAATTGTAGTGACAAGTCTAATTACAGTAATGTTGATCGTTTAGTCGGCGGCGGATCCACTCGGAATTTAATATCGGATGAGACTTTTTTAGTTATGGATAGTAATAGGGACGGTTATTCCATATATTTTGATATTGAAAATCAAAATTTTGAGATTGACACCGATCATTCTTTTCTAAGTGAACTAAAAAGTTCGTTTTCCCAGACTTCGAGTTATATGAATAATGCAACTAAAAGTGACGATAATCTCCGCGACCGTTACCCGTATGATACTAATTCTAATTATAGTTGGAATAATCATATTACTAGTTGCATTGACAGTTATCTTCGTTCTCAAATTTGTATTGATAGTTATATTTTAAGCAATAGTGACAATTACAGTTACAGTGATAGTTACATTTATAGTTACATTTGTGGCGAAAGCAGAACTAGTAGTAAAAGCGGGAGTTCCAGTATCAAAACTAGCAAAGATGGTAGTGATTTAACTATAAGATCTAATAATTTAAATGTAACTCAAAAATACAGGCATTTGTGGATTCAATGCGAAAATTGTTATGGATTAAATTATAAGAAATTTTTAAAATCCAAAATGAATATTTGTGAACAGTGTGGATGTCATTTGAAAATGAGTAGTTTCGATAGAATCGAACTTTTGATTGATCCAGGTACTTGGAATCCTATGAATGAAGATATGGTCTCTCTAGATCCCATTGAATTTCATTCGGAAGAGGAACCTTATAAAGATCGTATTGATTCTTATCAAAAAAATACAGGATTAACTGAGGCTGTTCAAACAGGCACAGGTCAATTAAATGGCATTCCCGTAGCAATTGGGGTTATGGATTTTCAGTTTATGGGAGGTAGTATGGGATCTGTAGTAGGTGAAAAAATCACACGTTTGGCTGAGTATGCTACCAATAAACTTTTACCTCTTATTCTAGTGTGTGCTTCTGGAGGAGCCCGCATGCAAGAAGGAAGTTTGAGCTTGATGCAAATGGCTAAAATATCTTCCGCTTTATATGATTATCAATCAAATAAAAAGTTATTTTATGTCGCAGTCCTTACATCCCCTACCACAGGTGGGGTGACGGCTAGTTTTGGTATGTTGGGAGATATCATTATTGCTGAACCAAACGCTTACATTGCATTTGCGGGTAAACGAGTAATTGAACAAACATTGAATAAGACAGTACCCGAGGATTCACAAGTGGCTGAATATTTATTCCATAAGGGCTTATTCGATCTAATCGTACCACGTAATCTTTTAAAGGATGTTCTGAGTGAATTATTTCGGCTACACGCCTTCTTTCCTTTGGATCAAACTTAGATTTAGATTAAGTAGAGCTGTAGAGTAGAGTTTTAATTTATTTATTAATTTAATAATTAATAAAACGGAATAAATTTTTTGAAATGAAAATTATTAAATTATAAGACAAGAGCACGAAAATAACTAAAAATATGAATAAAAAAAAGGTGCATTATCATACATATATTTCGTGTAGAAACGTGTAGAAGGGTGAATAAGTCCGTTTATTTACACATTTTTTTATAAGTATTTATTCAAAAAAAAATTATTAAAACATATACTTATATATTCCTTATTTAGGTATATACTCACTTAGGTATACTTACTATAAATATAATAATTATATATATTATATAAATATAATTATTATATATGAATATATATTAATTTTAAAATATCTTTAATAACAATATAAGGTTAAAATAAAAAAATAAAAATAGTAATATAAAATATAAAGCAATAAATAAAAATAACAGGTACAAATATTAAATCGAGGTACCCACTCAATGATAACTCTCAACAGCTTTCCCTCTATTTTTGTGCCTTTAGTAGGCTTAGTATTTCCGGCAATTGCAATGGTTTCTTTATTTCTTCATGTTCAAAAAAACAAAATTTTTTAGATACTATAGGGACAACTCTTTATCCATTTTTTTTTTTTTCAAGACTTACTTTGATCATAACACCCCTATCTATTTAGTAGAATATGGTATAACATCTGGCTTCTTTCGAGCATAAGCTCTTATGTATGTGTGTAAACATGATATATGGGTAAATTAATTATAACAATTTCAAATGGATCGATAGCGGGGAGAGTTTCGGAAATGTAAAGTGAATATATCTATATGTGGATATCCATAGGAAATCATATGAAAGAGATGTTATTATTTTAGTTTGGATCTAAGTAATTCGATGAATTTTTCTAAAATAAAAGTTTCACATCATAGTAGTGCTGGTTGATGAAAGTTACTTCGGAAACAAAAAAAGTAAACTAAAATTTCTTTTTGTTATTCTTCCAATTCCAATAAAATGCAACTAGGTCTAGTGAGAGTATGAGTTGGCGATCAGAACGTATATGGATAGAACTTATAGCGGGATCTCGAAAAATAAGTAATTTCGGTTGGGCCCTCATTCTTTTTTTAGGTTCATTAGGGTTTGTATTGGTTGGAACCTCCAGTTATTTTGGTAGGAATTTTATATCTTTGTTTCCTTCTCAGCAAATAAATTTTTTTCCACAGGGGATCGTGATGTCTTTCTATGGGATCGCGGGTCTCTTTATTAGCTCCTACTTGTGGTGCACAATTTCGTGGAATGTAGGTAGTGGTTATGATCGATTTGATATAAAAGAGGGCATAGTGTGTATTTTTCGTTGGGGATTTCCTGGAAAAAACCGTCGCATATTCCTGCGATTCCTTATGAAAGATATTCAGTCTATCAGAATAGAAAATAAAGAGGGTCTTTTTGCTCGTCGGGTTCTTTATATGGAAATCAGAGGCCAGGGGGCCATTCCCTTGACACGTACTGATGAGAATTTGACTCCACGAGAAATTGAGCAAAAAGCTGCTGAATTGGCCTATTTCTTGCGCGTACCAATTGAAGTATTTTGAAAAAAGGAATTGAAAAATGAATAGTTTGCAAAAGGGAAAAAACTCAAGAACTCTCTTTTTTTCTATACCATAACTTAACGGAAGTTTGTTCTGAATGCCTGCCTATTCAAGCCAAAGTAAACGTATACGAAGCAACTCTAAAATAAAATTTTGTGTGTCCATCATTTTTTTTTTTTCAAATATTTGATATTTTTTTTTTAATAAAACGGGAGTTCTTTCGTTTCGAAATCCAACTAATATTACTTTGAAGCGAGTTCTTTCTTATTCTATTTCTGTATTCTTTCTAGATTCAAGGACTAACCTAACCACTCTACTGCATCACAAATAAAAACCTCGAAATAGATTAGATTAATGGGCTCGATGGCTTGGGTTGGGATATAACTTATGCTTGATAGAAATATTAGTATCATATAGAGTCGACGCATGGGGTGAGTTCATTAAAACTTCAAAAATTCACAGACGAAAAAATGGCAAAAAAGAAAGTATTTATTTCCCTTCTATATCTTGCATTTATAGTATTTTTGCCTTGGTGGATCTCTCTCTCATTTAAAAAAAGTCTGGAATCTTGGATTACTAATTGGTGGAATATTAGGCAATCCGAAATTTTTTTGAATGATATTCAAGAAAAGAGTATTCTAAAAAAATTCATAGACTTAGAGGAACTCCTTCGTTTGGAGGAAATGATAAAGGAATACCCAGAAACGCATTTACAAAAGCTTCGCGTCGAAATCTACAAAGAAACGACCCAATTGATCAAGATGCACAATGAGGATCGTATCCATACAATTTTACATTTCTCGACAAATATAATCTGTTTCGTTATTCTAAGTGGTTATTCTATTATAGGTACTGAAGAACTTGTTATTCTTAACTCTTGGGTTCAAGAATTCCTATATAACTTAAGCGACACAATAAAGGCTTTTTCTATTCTTTTATTAACTGATTTATGTATAGGATTCCATTCGCCCCACGGTTGGGAATTAATGATTGGCTCTGTCTACAAAGATTTTGGATTTGCTCATAATGATCAAATTATATCCGGTCTTGTTTCTACTTTTCCAGTCATTTTAGATACAATTTTTAAATATTGGATCTTTCGTTATTTAAATCGTGTATCTCCTTCACTTGTAGTGATTTATCATTCAATGAATGACTGAAAAATGATCGAACGGCCCAATTATAATATTTGTTTGTTACTTTGTACATAAGCAAAACATTGAAAATTGTACCTATTATTTCTACCCAGTAAAGGGATTTCTCCAATATTTCAGAAAAATTATTTCAGTAAATATCAAAATTATAGGTAGGCAACTCTAT